ATTCACAACTTAAAATCAGATTTTTGAGTTTTGTTTAGGCAAAAAGATTTCAGTTGCTACAAGGATATGACTGATCTGTCTGTCATATCTTGACTGGTTCTTTGGATCCAGATAATGCGAAGTGATGAATTGGGGATTTTTCTAGAGTTAGTAGTTGATACTATACAGGCGCTTTTTTTTACTAACCCTAAAAAACCAACGAGTCACACACTAAGCATAGCAATTATATCAAGTATTCAATTGAATTTTTATTCAACCCAATAGAATTACGAATTCCAAAAAATTTCGGGTTTTTGATTGAACAGAAAAAGAAGAAACGGCTTTTTCGTTTTTTAGTACATTACCAACTCTCCAAGGCAAGGTTTCTTATTCTCCATCGATAAATATCCAAATTTTAATGCCTAATACCCCAGAAATAGTTTGAACGGGATAAGAACAATAATCTATTTTAGCTTGAATGGTTTGTAGGGGAACTCTACCTTCTCGGATCCATTCAACCCGCGCAATTTCTTTTCCGTCAATACGTCCTGCAATTTGTACTCGAATTCCCTTTGTATTTGCTTGTTCACTTAATTCAATCGCTTTTTTCATTGCTTTTCGAAATGAAACTCTATTCTTTAATTGGTCAGCTATAAATTCTGCAAGAATAGTAGGATTTCTATAAGGCTTTGCAATTCTTATGATAGCAAGGTTAAATTTTCGGTTTACACAATAAAATTCGTTTTGTAAATTTCTCTGTAATTCTTCGAGTTCTCGCGGTTGTTTTTCGTTAACTAATTTTTTGGATGCCGTATAGAGTTTAATTTTGATTACATCAATTTGTTTTTGAATCTCTATACGTATAATTCCGTCGACGACGGAGGATATTTTCATCTTGTTTTGTACATAATTCGTGATATAAGCTCGTATTTTTGCATCTTCTTGTAGATTTTCCGAATATTTTTTTGGTTGTGCAAACCAAAGGGAATAATGACTTTGGGTTGTACCAAGTCTGAAACCAAGTGGATTTATTTTTTGTGCCATGCTCCCCCATTATTATATATATCTGGATCTTCTATAGATCTATACTGATTTTTACATGTTGTTTTTTTTAACTGTTGCATAGAGTTAATTTTGCAAAATTTATCTGTCTTGAACCAGAATGTCTCTTCATATTCACTTATCGAGATATCTTTCATTACAATAGTTATATGGCAGGTCGGTTTTTTTATCCGATAACTACGTCCGCGAGCTCGAAGTTTTAGGCGCTTCATAGTCGTCCCCTCGTTGACTTCAGCTTTACTAATCATTAAATTGGGTTCGTTCGAACCAAGAAGGTAACGGGCATTTGCTGCGGCCGAATAAACGACTTTAAAAATGGGATAACATGCTCGATAAGGCATGAGTTCTAATATAATAAGTGTTTCTTCGTAAGAACGTCCACGAATTTGGTCAATGACCCTTCTCGCTTTGTGAACAGACATAGGGAGATGTTTACCGAAAGCGTATACTTCTGTTTTGTTTTCCTTGATGACCATCAAATTATCCTCCTACTAATCAATTATAAACATCTATCTACTTTCACTCTTCTTAACGACGAGATTTATTATCATTTTTTGTATGTTCTCGGAAATTTAAAGTAGGTGCAAATTCTCCTAATTTGTGGCCTATCATATCATTATTTATATAAATCGGTAAATGTTCCTTTCCATTATGGATAGCAATCGTATGGCCGATCATTATGGGTACAATCGTAGATGCCCGAGACCAAGTTTTTATTATTTCTTTTTCTTTTTTTGTGTTAATCTTATTAATTTTTTTTAATAAATGATTGGCTACAAAAGCATTTTTTTTTTTTCGTGAAGGGGGCATAGCTTATTCCTCTTTTTTTTGTAAAGACGAAGAAAGAAATTAGATTTTCTCTCCTATTTACGACGGCGACGAATAATCAAATTATCACTATATTTCTTTTTTTTTCTGGTTCTTCTTCCAAGTGCAGGATAACCCCAAGGGGTTGTGGGTTTTTTTCTACCAATTGGGGCCTTTCCTTCACCACCCCCATGGGGATGGTCTACAGCGTTCATAACTACCCCTCTTACTACGGGGCGCTTACCTAGCCAACGCTTAGATCCGGCTCTACCCAAACTTTTGTGTTTTACCCCAAGATTCCCCACTTGTCCGACTGTTGCTGAGCAGTTTTTGGAGATCAAACGGACCTCCCCAGAAGGTAATTTTACTGTGGCCGATTTCCCCTCGTTTGCAATCAGTTTCGCTACAGCACCCCCTGCTCTAGCTAGTTGTCCACCCTTTCCAAGTGTGATTTCTATGTTATGTATGGCCGTGCCTAAGGGCATATTGGTTGAAGTAGATTCTTCTTTTTGATCAATCAAAACCCCTTCCCAAACTGTACAAGCTTCTTCCAAAGCATACAGCTTTCTGGATGTAGATGATGATAGCTATACAGATGGATCTTATATATATCGTGTGCTAAAGTACCACATGGGTGGATATATAGGAATCA